CTTTCTGAATTTTCGATGGAAGGATTTCTCTACGAACGTGGCCACCTCCATTTGTTAGAACATCTTCCGTCGAGTCTCTGCACCTATCCTTGTTTTCGTTTTCTGAACCTTTGTTTGTGTAAAATAGGATTTGGCTCAGGATTGCCCTTTTTCTTAATTCCGGGGTTTCTCTGAATTTGAAAGTCATCACTTAGTAGGTTTCCTTACCAAGGCTCAATCCAATTAAGTCCGTAGCGTCTACCGATTTCGCCATATCCCCTTCCTTTTGTGTTAAGATTAGGATTTCATTGCGTTATGATGTCGTTCCCCTTTTCTTTCATTTCTACTGGAACCTTTGAATTCTTTAGATACCGATTCCTATCTTGAAGAAGCATTTTCCTATATGATTTCTTACCCATCTTCGATAGGAGACCCTATTTGGTCCAATCAAATTGGATTTTATCATTTCTGGATCCGTAATTCAATATAGATTGATAGATATCCTATATATATATCTACCTCTCGCCCCTCCCATGCAATTTTGAATACTTGAACGGTCGATTTTTTTGTTGTCTTAATTTCCGCCCTTACTACTTTATGAATGGAATGAAAGCAGAGGAATGTCTCATCAGTTCGAACTAATCATTCCTAATGATATGGAATCAAATAATATAGAAAATATAGAAGTGTAATAAAAAGAATTTCAAATGTCATTTGAATTCAAATTCAAAAATGACAAATTTAAATAATTTAACTATCTAAAACTAAAATCAAAATATTTACTATCGAATCTAATAAGATATAGAATTTACTAATAAGATATAAGATATCGAATTTCATAATATTCGAATTTTAAATTGTATTAGTGATAAAAAATACAAATTATATATCGCTATATTAATCATTATGTTCTATAATATTCAATATTTATTTGTTGAAATTGTATATTCTATTGTTTTCAATTCATATCGAGTCTGAATGGATAAGAAATAATAGTTAATACCTAAGATTCCAATATTTTATTGAATTACTTTGCATATAAAATGCAAATAAAATTGATGTTATGTGAGCCCGCTTAGCTCAGAGGTTAGAGCATCGCATTTGTAATGCGATGGTCATCGGTTCGAGTCCGATAGCCGGCTTTTCCTATTTATTCCAATTTTTACATAATTGAGAATGTCCTTTTGGAATCAAAGAATATGAAATATTGAAAGGGTGTCGGCCCCCCTTTCCAAAATCCATCAATTTCTTAAATTAAAATTATAAGAACTTACAACTATGTCAGGAAAGGGATCCCTTTTTCTATAATATAAAATAATAGAAAATAGGAGGCGGTCTAGATATTTATTCAATTCGTCTCATTCTTCTTTATAGTACAGTTTTATAGTACAGTACACAAGTAGGTTACTTCAGCAAACTTCGCTTCATTTACTTTAGTTTGAAGTTTGACTTTAGGAGTTTAAATTTAGGTTTAAAAAATAAAAATTTAATAAATAAAATAAGAATCAAATTCATTCTAAAAAAATTCTACAAAAGAATAAGGAGTCTTTATGTCGCGTTACCGAGGCCCTCGTTTGAAAAAAATACGCCGGCTGGGAGCTTTACCGGGACTAACTAATAAAAGGCCTAGAGCCGGGAATGATCTTAGAAACCAATCTCGTTCGGGAAAAAAATCTCAATATCGTATTCGCCTAGAAGAAAAACAAAAGTTGCGTTTTCACTATGGTCTTACAGAACGACAATTACTTAAATACGTTCGCATCGCCGGAAAAGCCAAGGGTTCAACAGGTCAAGTTTTACTACAATTACTTGAAATGCGTTTGGATAACATCCTTTTCCGATTGGGTATGGCTTCGACTATTCCTGCAGCCCGGCAATTAGTTAACCATAGGCATATTTTAGTTAATGGTCATATAGTAGATATACCAAGTTATCGCTGCAAACCCCGAGATATTCTTACGGTGAAGGATGAACAAAAATCCAAAGCTCTGATTCAAAAATCTCTGGATTCATCCCCTCATCAGGAATTTCCAAGCCATTTGATCCTTCAACCATTCCAATATAAAGGATTAGTCAATCAAATAATAGATAGTAAATGGGTTGGTTTGAAAATAAATGAATTGCTAGTTGTAGAATACTATTCTCGTCAGACTTAAACCTAACTAAAATAAATAAAGGTTCGGACAATTTTCTTCCCTTTTGCGAAGTAAATTTACTTAAAAGTAAGTAAGATAAATGCGGGGTTGATCCGTATTTTCTCCCTTTTCCGGATCCTAGACCGAAGGAATATTTTCATTCCTTGGCTACTTTTTCCATCCCAGTAGTTTCTTTTCGAGTAGTTTATGTGTCACAGCAATTAGGAATAGAAGAATCGATAGCAAAGAAAGTTGGAATAGCGTTATCCATTTCCCATTGTTGCTAGTAAAATCGGTAAATTAAGCCGGAAAGAGAGGGATTCGAACCCTCGGTAAACAAAAGCCTACATAGCAGTTCCAATGCTACGCCTTGAACCACTCGGCCA